GCCATAAATGAAGAAAATAATATTTCCATTTATTAATCAGAATAGGCGTATTATTTGAAGAAAGAATTGATTTTCTTTGATATCTAACATAATGCATAAAAGGATCTTTGCATAACTCCAAGATGTCCCGAAATTCATTATGAATAAATACTTTGACAAGATTTTATATTTTTATAAAAAAATATATTCGTTGAAAAAAGAATCCAGAAAATGTTGAACGTAAATGAAAAGATTGATTACGAAGAAAAAAAAAGATGGATTCGTATTCACATATATGAAAATTATATAGGAACAAGAAAAATCTTGGATTGGTTTTTTTCAAAAACCAATTCTTTGGAAGAATAAACCTATTCCAATTACAATACTCATAGAGAAAGAAACGTAAGAAATGCAAAGAAGAGGCATCCTTCAACCAGTAACGTAGGGTTTGCACCAAGATCTCTAGATGGATGTGATAGGGTATTAGTACATTTGACACAGAATCTAAATGGGACAATTTGTCCTCTAAAAAAGAAAATATTGAATGAATTGATCGTAAATTACGAAATTGATCTACCTCTTTCCTTTCTAAGGAAAAGAATAATCGAAAAGAAAATGGAATTTCCACAGTGACTGCAAATGCCTCGGATAGAATTTGCGAATACAAATTCTTGTTGAAAGCAAAAAACCTATTTTGTCTAGAATCAGTATCCACAAAAATAATCAAAGGATTCTGTTGATACATTCGAATAATTAAACGTTTAACAATTATTGAACTAATTCTTTTGTCATAACCCACATTTTCTAACCAAATAGATCTAATTGATCTCTTTAAAACATGATGAGCAAGTGTATAAATATACTCCTGAAAAAGGAGCGGGTATAGAAAGTTGTGTTGCCAAGATCTATTTAGGTCTAAATATCCTTGAAATTGATCCATTGGAAATTGGATTGGAATCAAAAGAAACAGAAAGCAGTCCATTTATTGATTATGAAACGATATATATAGTGCGATGCAGTCAAAACAAAGCGTTATAGTAAGAAAATACTAGATATCTCGGAGACAGGTAGACTCATCAACAGACTCTCTATCCTCTCTTTCAATCTAAATAGTTTTGATTTGTTTCTAGGATAATAAAACAAGATGGGTTAGAAATCCTTTATTTTTCAAACCTTTTGATTTTTGAAAATCAATATATTTATCAATATGCTTCTTCTTCTACACATTTATGTACAACCCAGAATAGGACATAACTAATAATTAGGACTTATTTGATTAATAAAAACGAAAATAGATAAGATACGATAATCATGCACTCAAGTAGAATTCTTCCCCCGTACTGGGCACTAATATATTTTTAACGTCTAATTAGATCGAGTAATCATTCAAATTTAGAACAAAAGCTCGTTGCTCTTTTTCCTTATAAAAACTGAAATTGAAGTCGGAAAACTCTATCCATTTATTCATTCGACCCCATTCTGATTCTGAATTAATTTCATTTTTTCGCACTCCCAAGTTTTAGAACCGATCCAGTTAAAGTAAAACTGAAACATTCTCAGAATTCTCTATTCATACGACATGCTGTTTTTTCCAGTCATTCCTTTCAGGATCAGTCGTGGTCTTACAAAGTCTACCAAAGGTATGAATGAATCCCTTACTTCATTGAAGTGTGTAAAAGATGCTAGCCGCACTTAAAAGCCGAGTACTCTACCGTTGAGTTAGCAACCCGAAGAACAAAAAATTGGCAATGTTTGGTTGGATAAAAAACTAAAGAGATAAAATTGAACAACACAATCAAAACATCAAACTAGCAAAAAATCCATCAAAATTTTCAATTCTGAAATTATTATTAATTTCATAAATTCCCATTTATTTAAGAGTCAAAAAAGAGAATATTTTGCAGATAAAAATCAAAATAAAAAAAATAAAAAATCTAGTCAAAATCTTTTCAAGTAAAAAAAAAAAGCGAGGAAATGGATCCGTTTATCCACGATCGAATTATATTTGATCAATAGACTCTTGTCAATATATAAAAACGACACGGTAAAAAAAAGTGTTAAGAAACAAAAAGAGGGAGGGAGAGGGGGATCTACTAGAAAAAAGTTATAAAACTAAATAAAAATTTCCCCCTTTTTTTTATTAATTGAATTTCTTACGAAATTTATAAAAAACCCCCGCCCTTTTGAAAATATCAAAAAGAGTTCCTGTAGGTTGAGCACCCTTTTCAAGAAAATATAAAATAGCAGTAATATTTAAATAGGTTTGACTATTTATAGGATCATAAAAACCCATTTTACACAGATCTTTTCCTTCTCTTCGGGATCGACCATCGATTGCAACAATTCGATAAACAGCTCATTGGGATCGATGTAGACAAACTCTAACTCCCCCCAGAAACGTATACGAAGTTTTCGCCTCGTACGGCTCGAGAAATTGAAGTGATGTCTATATATACAAGGTCAAATAGATCCATAAAGAAATTAGACTAATATTAAGTATTAAGAAATATTTAAAAATAATAATCTTATTTGATTTGATTTTTTTTTTTTTTATTTTATATCAATAGAAAAAAAAAACACACATTTTTCTCCTCATAACTCAAGTTGGATAACTATGAAATAGCTCAAAAGAAAATTAGAAAAGCCTATTCATTTCATTTTTTGAGTAGTCTCTAATCCATCTTTTTTTGTCCCCATTAAAACAAAATAGATTTTGACCCTTCGTTCTTAATCTAGTTGTCGCGACAATAAAAAAAGGGGGATTTTCTTGTTCCAAGATACTTTATCTTTACCGTGAATCATTGGGTTTAGACATTACTTCGGTGACTTAAAATCGTTTGAAAATGGCAGCCCCCTTTTATGCTTTTTTCTATAAAAAAAAAAGATTCATAGAAAAGAGTATCACACGTAAAAAAATCACTATACTTAACAAAGTTGTTAAAACTTATTAATTAGCACTAACCCTAGATTCCTTGCCCCTGAAAAAAGAATCAATAGTTTCGACTCGAGCTACATCACGTACTATCTTACACTACAATCAAAAAAAAAACCAAGGTTCTGGTGTAAGAGAACAAAAGGTGTCGAGCCAAGAGCACATTTATAATTCAAATGGTGGATATAAGAATCCACGGACGATCCCGTCTGTCAAGCCGCACGTTGCTTTCTACCACATCGTTTCAAACGAAGTTTTACCATAACATCCCCCCGGGTTTTAACTGGTATGTAATTCATTCAATTATGGAATCACGAATAGTCATTTGTTCGTTCGTTACAGTTATTCCATAGGAATGCATATTTTTTTTTTTTCAATTTCTATGAATGACTGCTTTTTTTACGAAGTCGTAGCAAAAATAAGATTTCATACCAATTTTTCTTTTTTCATTTTATTTTATTGACTGAATTGCAATATGCTATTTTAGATTTTCTTTCTAAAGAAAAAAGACCAATTTATCAATCCGAAATCGAAACAGAAAGATTCGAAAATCAAATATTAGGAATTGAAAAATTTTTGTTATTGAATCCACATTCCATCTTCAGAGGATCAAATACTTATAAAAAAGCAAAAAAATTCATGATTTTCTTTTACGAGTAGTTTCGGCTGACTGAGCGGGTTAAATAACCCTTAGTTAAATAAACTAAATATAAATTAGGGGAATCAAATAGAAATATAGGATCTATGAATTACTTATTATTTATTCCATCCATTTTGATACATTGAAAATTATATTTTGATATTTTTATTATATAATCAAATACTTAAAAATAAGATTCAAAGAAAATACATAATGTATAACATTTTTTCTTACTAACTTATTTTATTCTATTCATTTCATCTGCTTAATTTCATCTAATTTGTATTAGACCAGGTATTGAAATGCGTGTGTTCGATTATTAATCGTTATAATAGTTATATGAGAGGTTAAGGCTTTTCAACTAACTAATTTCTTTTAGCTTAAGTAATAATAATATTAACTACTCTATACTCTATTCTAAGAGTATAGATCGAATAAAGGGAGGGAGACGGAGGGGGTTCAATCTGTTGTTAATTTGTTTGAAATTTATTTCAAATTCTTGAAATCTATAGCTCCTATGTTATCCAAATCACAACTTGATTCAGATCCAGTTATGACAATCTTTCGTTATTCTCAAAATATCTAAATATCTATATTCTTTCTTTCTAGATATAAAATAGAAAAAGGTATTCCCTGGGACGGAAGGATTCGAACCTCCGAATAGCGGGACCAAAACCCGTTGCCTTACCACTTGGCTACGCCCCATTTGTCTTTCTGTTCAATCAATACTAATAAACATTAGTATTAGTACTGGTTGTTCGTCAATTCCAATCAAAAAATCGATTGTTCCGAGGATTTTGACACGTAGAGCGCGAGAGAAAAATGAATTTATTGATCATTAGATAGAATTTAATTAAAATATTGTCTAAAATACGATTTCTTCTATTCTTTTATTTTGAAAATCAAACGGCAAAATCAAAATTTTTAGTTTTCTTTTTCTGTTTTAACAGATATCCACTAAAACTCAATCAAAATAAAATTATCTCCAAGTTCAATACAGGAATAAAATGTTTATTATGCTTAATATCTTTAGTTTGATCTACTTCTGTTTTCATTTCACCCTTTATTTGAATTCAAGTAGTTTTTTAGTAGTCAAATTGCCAGAGGCCTACGCTTTTTTGAATCCGATCGTAGATATTATGCCAGTAATACCCCTTCTGTTTTTTCTATTAGCCTTTGTTTGGCAAGCTGCTGTAAGTTTTCGATAAGATGTTGAGTAATGTACTAGACATTATTTATCCGAGAAAGAAAATGCTAAAAATTATTCGATAAACTTTATAATATGAACCCTCGATTCAAACGATTGATAATTGGAATTCTTTTCTCATTCTGATTCTTTTTATAAACTTTGCTTTTGAATTTATTTCATTCTTTGATTTAGTGAAACCCCCTTTTGAGCCCCCTAATAGGGGGTAGTAAAGAATTTTTTTTTGAGATCAACCCACTTTT